TCCTACTCACACGAGCCCATATTCTTGCTTTTTTATCAATCTCTAATTCTAACCTGCCTCCCCAATCTGAGATTATGGTGCCGGTATAGACCGAAATCCCGTTATGATCCAATTCTGACTGGTAATAGATACCAGGACTTTGCAATATTTGATTGATCACAATTCTGTATATTCCGTTTACTATAGAAGTTCCAAGGGAATTCATTAAAGGAATGTTTCCAATAAAAATTCTTTGTTCTTGCATATTCCTACTGGTTTTCCAAATTAATCCCGCGGATACGTATAATTCAGAAGAATATGTAAGTGATTCATAGACAGCATCTCGTTCTTTTATCAGAGGTTCTACCAATTGATATGTTTCCACAAATAATTGAAATTCAATTTCGTGATCTATATCTTCAATTTTAGGAAATTTAGAAAGTTCTTCTATTAAACCCTGATCAATAAATCGATAAAACCCTTCAAATTGTATCTGATTAAAGCCAGGTATTGTAGATGGTCCCTCTTTTCCATCCCCGAGCATCTTTTTTGAATTTCCCATTTATCCGTTTATTGAAAAAAACCATCCCATCTATCATTCTTCACCGAATCATATCCATAGAATTCGATCTAGCAATAATGGAATTTCTATTCTGTTTACTGAATCACATGAAATTTTATCCAACCCCAAGATATGTGGAATGTATGAAATACGTATGAACGGAGACTAGATTCAATTAGAATTTTTTATAAGAAACAGATCAAACTGGAACAGAATTGAGAAATACCGCTGCAACTTTTGGAGTTTTGTAAAGCCTAGAAAAAAGTAATTTCATTTTCACCTATGATATTACATATTCCAATTCGATTGCATACCATAAAAAATGGATTCATGATAGGGTCGGTTCGAGCAGATAAACATATAATAAATAGAAAACTTTTTTATTTAATTTTTTAATTTTGTTTATTAAAATAAAAAAGAAGGCACAGATATATATGTCTCTTTTTCTTCTTTTATTGTGGTACAGTTCTTTTGGGGACAGCACATGCTCTATCAAACATGCAATTTTCTCTTCAATGCATTCAATGAAAAATTGAAATACAAACATTTATTGAGAATAACTCCTCCAAACGGATGTTCTGATTCTGGGGGTTTACATATACTCATCATTACTGTTATAATTGAAATTGAAGAAGATTTCTTTTTAATTTCAAAAACTCAATATAGATTAAGATTAGTTATAAATCTATTTATAATTATTTTCTTATTAGAAATAAAAAAATGGTCATAAATTTACAGTCAATAGTTAATGGTTCTAATTTGTCCTGGATTCTCTAATTTTCTGACTGAAAATCTATATATTTTTTTGGAGTTACAACAAAAAAGAGAGAAACTTTGAATCTCGTTTCTATCGTTTTGGCGGCATGGCCGAGTGGTAAGGCGGGGGACTGCAAATCCTTTTTCCCCAGTTCAAATCCGGGTGCCGCCTCAACAACAGACTTGAAATACCCTAGTATAACAAACGTAGGAAAAGACTCTTGAGACTTTTTTTTCGTGATTCTAAACCCCCGGCTCTCGAGGTTCTATAACCGAAAGTTTTTCCTTGAAGCTGATAGGAAAACTTAAAGTAGTAGAGGGAAATCCGTCTGAGTCTTCAATTAGATTGGATAGCCAGAGAGGGAATTAAATTAATAGTTTTGTAAAGTACCTAAGAGACTTTGGATACAGACTCATGAAAGTCTTCGACATTTAATCAATACGTTAGTAAGATTCCTTGGATACTTTGAAAAGTGTCCGTTTACTTGTGTTTAACTCTTGTCGATTCTACTATAAATTCTTCTACCTAAAATAAGTGGATTTTTTGGAGTAGTTCATCAATGGTGACCAAATACCTCTACTTTTTTTGACTCTGCACCAGTGATTTCACTATTATTAGTGAACAATAATGGAATAGTTTCTTCATATTCATAGGGGACAGAATTCACATGGATATAGTAAGTCTCGCGTGGGCTGGTTTAATGGTAGTTTTTACATTTTCCCTCTCTCTCGTAGTGTGGGGCAGAAGTGGACTCTAGAAGTACTCCTAATTGCGGTAATAATCAAACTCTATCAACCTTTATCAATTGTTTTAGTTTTCTAGACCGATCGGCAATTTTTTTATAAATTGGATTTATGTTTTGTTTTATTGACTCATTTTCTATTTTTATATCTGGGTTTACACTGTTAACCATTCGTGGGGTAACCCTTTTTTGGTTTCCATCAAATTCGGATTATCTGTAGTAAATGGACCAACCAAACAAATGAAATTGAGAAAGTATGTACATTAATTTTATATTCTATTTAATTTATAGAGAGGTATAGGTGGATTCCTTTATATTAAGATTAAGATATTTCACTTGTATCTTTATACATTACAATACCCATAATGGCTAGTATGGTAGAAAGAGATCTCTTTCTACCATACTAGCGGGCCCCTTAGGATACTACTGAGTATAATGCATTCCTTTCATTTAAGACGAG